GCACTGCTTCTTTAATCACAGCAACAATAATGTCGCCAATATGTGCATATCGACGATTGCTAGCTCCTATGATTCGAATACACATCAATTCTTGAGCCCCACTATTATCCGCAACATTCAAATAGGTTTGGGGTTGAATCATATCATTTTTTTTTATCTGTTCTTTCAATGCACAAAGCAAGGATCCAAGAAAAAAAAAAAGAAATATTTTTTGTCAAAACCTGCTATTTTTCATTTCCAAGACCGATTTCTTTTGGTTTTATACCCTTATTCTCCCAAAATAATAAATTGAGTTCGTATAGAGATTTTGGACGCCGCTATTGAAATAGCCTTTCTGGCTATATTTTCTGATACTCCGCCCATTTCATAAAGTATTCGACCCGGTTTAACAACAGCAACCCAATATTCGGGGGATCCTTTCCCCGAACCCATACGTGTTTCTGCAGGTCTTATTGTAACTGGTTTGTCTGGAAATATACGTACCCATATTTTTCCGCCACGACGTGCATTTCGGGTCATTCCTCGTCGACCTGCTTCTATTTGTCTAGATGTGATCCAAGCGGGTTCAAGTGCCTGAAGACCATATTTACCAAAACAAATATGATTACCTCGAAAAGATATTCCCTTCATTCGTCCTCTATGTTGTTTACGGAATCTAGTTCTTTTAGGGTTATAGTTGATGGTTGTTTCTAAATTCCATCTCTACTACAGAACTGGACATGAGAGTTTCTTCTCATCCAGCTCCTCACGAATAATAGGATTATTAATAGTTAATTTGAATTAAGATATATGTATTTAATTAATATATAGATAATCGTTTGAATCGCGGGATTATTTGATATTTTATATAATCCATTAGTAAGTTGGATATCCTATTTGGATATTTCATTCTACATATTAAACATATATGTTTTATAGTTAGAATAGTCTTTTTTTCTCTTAATTATTGATAATGAAAATATTATTACTTTAATATATAACCTTCTATTGAATCTTTCATTTTTTTTTACTTTTTTCATATTGAAAATTTATCAATCTAAAAAAGGTTTTCGCGGGCGAATATTCTTTATTTAAGTTGTAGGGTTAGCTCATGACTTCTCAGAATAGATGAATTGGTTCTCAGTTTCTTCCGCCATCCCGGCCAATGAATCATTAGAATTTTTTTATAGAATCTTTTACATTCACAGGTTTCATCGTTCCCATCACTTTTTGCTTAATGGCTAGGTCTCAATTCTACAATGGAGCTCTTATCTTAATGAAATTCATTTTTGAGTCAATCTTCTCAGTCTTTATTGGCTCGAGTCTCTTGGTTTTTTTCTATGAAGAGATTCATTTAATTATGTTTAATTATGAATGAATCAGTATTAATGCTTTATTACATTGCCTTTTCTGAGATGACTCATAGACCTTACATATTGGAATTCTATATCATTGATATTTTTTATCTCTTTCTCTCACCCGTCCATTTATCCACATCTTTTTTCTATATTTTCGCTTCACAACTTCGACTTCCTATTGATTTTTTTGTTTATGCAAAATAGATTTCAGTTGCTACAATGATATGATCAATATATCATATCTTGACTGGCTTTTTAGACCCAGATAATACGAAGCGATGAGTTGGTTTTTAGTTCTATAGTTATTAGTTTATATTATGGGGTCCTTTTTTTTAATCTTACCCCTAAAAAACCCAACGAGTCACACACTAAGCATAGCAATAAACTAAAATGGTCAATCAAATTTTTATTCAACCCTATAGAATTGTTTATTTCATTTTTGATTGAACAAAAAAGACTAAATACTCATTTATTCTTTATTTGTTCAATTAATGGATAGAAACAAAAGAAAAGTAAATATTTGTTAGTCATTGTCTATAAATATCCAAATTTTGATGCCTAATACCCCATAGATAGTTCGAACTGTATAGCAACAATAATCTATTTTAGCGCGAATGGTTTGTAGGGGAACTCGACCTTCTCTGATCCACTCGATGCGTGCAATTTCTTTTCCATCTATACGCCCCCCGATTTGTACTTGGATTCCTTTTGTATCGGTTTGTTCAGTTAATTCAATAGCTTTTTTCATTGCTTTCCGAAATGAAACTCTATTTTTCAATTGTCCAGCTATAAATTCTCCAAGAATGTTGGAGTTTCCATAAGGTTTTGCAATTCTTCTGATAGCAATGTTAAGTTTTCGGTTTACCCAATTAAATTCGTTTTCTAAATTCATCTGTAATTCTTCGATTCCGCGTGGTCTACTTTCTATTAAAAATTTTGGGAATCCCATATAAATTATGACTTGTATCAGGTCGATTCTTTTTTGAATCTCTATACGCGCAATTCCCTCGACACCTGAGGATATTCTCATATTTTTTTGTACATAATTCTTGATATAATTTCGTATTTTTTGATCTTCTTGTAAACCTTCAGAATAATTTTTTGGTTGTGCAAACCAAAGGGAATCATGACTCTGGGTTGTGCCAAGTCTGAAACCGAGTGGA